TTCCATTGATGAATTGATATTTTATTTATCTTTCGAATTTCTCGAACCCTTTTTCTTTTTTCATAGTTAAAGGAAAAGTGTGGAATAGATAAAATCCGAAGAAAATTTTAAAATCAAGTAAGGAAAATGCCTTTATTTTTTATTCTTCATTCTTCACGCCCAGGATTACGTCCCGGATCATTAGATAGGAATCCGAAGATGAAGAGAGAAACAAAGAATATCACTACTGTGTAAACGAAGAGTTTGAGAGTAAGCATTACACAATCTCCAAGATCATTTTTGGGGAAAAAGATAATAGATTCTCCATTTTTATATCACATATCCTATTTTGACTCCTATTTTGACACCAAGACATGAGAAGTAGTTTCTAGAAATGGAAAAGAATTTTCAGAAAATAATTTGTAATTAAGAGTCTTTCATTGCCAAAATTTTCTTTCATACCCACAATTAGATATTGTGGGGGACCCTAATAGTGCCTTTCACTGGAAAAAGGAAAGGGTTAGAATGAGGTGATACAGATTTATCGCGACTATCCGATACTTTTACTTTCAATGTTTTAATTGAGGGTTCATAATCTAAGATTTTTCTAATCTTATCAATTGTTAGAATTTTTTTTTTTTCTCGAAGAAATCATGAATTTTTCTAGGGCAGTATTAAATATTTCATCGAAAACTTACAGCGGCTTGCCAAACAAAGGCTAAGAGAAAAAAGAACAGAGGTATGACTGGCATAACATCTACGATTGGATTCAAAAAAGCATAGGCTTCGGGCAATTTGGCGAAGAAAAAATTACTCGAATAAAGGGCAGAATTAAGACAGATACAGATCAAACTAAAGATATTAAGCATAACAAACATTTTGTTCTTGGAGATAATAGAATTTTGATTGAGTTATTGATATGGTATTGATATAAGGGAAAAAAGAATAAAGTAGGGTAGACCAAAAAATCCTTCTTTTTCTTTTTTAACTCACCCAATCAAGAATACTTCAAGTCTCAAAAGAGAATAGAAGAAATCATACTTTCATAAATATCTTAATTGAATTATATGTAATGATCAATAAATTCAGTTTAATTCTATGTCTACACGTGTCAAAATCCTAGCAACAATCTAATCTATTCCATAAATATTTGGACTGGAATTGACGAACGACTAATAAGAATATTAGTGTTTATTAGTGTCGACTAGAAATCTAAATGGGGCGTGGCCAAGTGGTAAGGCAACGGGTTTTGGTCCCGCTATTCGGAGGTTCGAATCCTTCCGTCCCAGAGCATACCAATTATATCAGAATAAAGATTGCTTTTTTTTTTTAATCTTATGTTTAAGAGTTTAATATTGGATAAAATGTGATTCTATTATTGTTTCTGATTTTTTATTTTTAATCATTCTTCTCTGAATCATATCTTTTTTACAAGCTCAATCAAGTGCAAATGACATGTAGATGTACCTGAATCTATTTGTGAGTCAGGGACCATAGATCATGATTACAAGAGTTTGTCAAAAAAAGTCGGAGGGACCTTTCATTCTATGCCCATCCCCTTGATATTGAAGGTTAGTTACTTAGAAAAACCTCATATCCATTTGAATTATCAATGATGCATTCTAGATCGAAATCCGAAAGAAAAGCCTCTATATTCCCTATCTATTATTACCTATCCCTTACATGAGGTAGCCTAATTATTAATTCTCTGTAGATTGTTTTATTATAAAATAAACAAGAGGGTTTTCTTGGTACTAATGGAATTCAATTAATGGGATTAAGTCTCTTAAGGCTAGGTTAGGGGAAACTACAAATAGGAACAAAGACCCGTTTCGTTTGGCTTTGTACCTAGACAAGATAGTCTAGCATCCCGTAAAAGAGGATCTTTTTTTTTTTTTTATTTATGATTCATAATCCCATATTATTCGTGAAATAGATCAGTAGTGGAAGGTATCAATTTCAATATCCGTGTCTGTACAAATATCATTAACAAACAATCAAGTTACATATGTAACAGATCCATTTTCTTTGAACCTCAGTTTTAGGTATTTCTTCTTTGGATCTCATGAATTATTGTAAATCTAATATTGTAAATCTATGTAACAATTGAGACGGGGCAATTCATACATTCTATTTACTGATTACTTTATGGAAAGATTCTTATGTAAAAATGACAGAAAGATTATTGAACCTCAAGTCAAACAAAATATAACAAAATACCTAAAAAATGAGGAAGGAAATTTTTAGATGTATGTATTTGTTATCGTTCTATTTCAGCGACAACGAGGTTTCAATTTTCGTGAAAAAGATTTATGATCTTTTAAATTTATTAAATTCAAATATTTAACATAGAATATCCATAATTACTTCCAGTAACAATTGTTCAGTCTAAGATACAGAAATCTCCTATTCTTTCGGTTCTTATTTTATCAAAATATGAAAGAATAACAATCTAAATCTTCTTCACGAAAAAAACGACGAGAAATTGGATTTATTTTTGATCTATCTATTTGCTGTAAATCATTGTTGGTTCAGTTCAAAATGAAACATGGATTTATCTCTCTTATAAGGCTCAAATGAGGTTTTTATTGTTTGTAAAACTTTATTCAACTCAAATAATGATGTAATGATAATGATGTCGAAGTAGTCAATTTTTTCAATTAAATATTTGTAATGATTTATTATTAGATTAGTCTTTCGTACTTGAAGAAGTATTAGATTGGTCAATCTATTCTATTGTGTCACTTGAAGATGCAGATTCAAAAATAACTCATTTATTTTATATTTTATTCTTTTATTTTTATAGTTATATAATATTTTCCTATAAATTCTATTTTTATATAGACATATAAAATAGAAACATATAAATATAAATGTCTATTAGATTCTATTATGTATTATAAAATCTATATTATTATATATATTGTTTATATATATATATTGTTCTATTATATTCTATATATTCTATTTTTAAAATTAATTTAGAATTAGATTCTAAAATAATAATATTCTATTTTATAATATCTGTAATTATTTTATCATATCTATAATAATATATATAAATATATAATTATAGATATGCTATTATTATTATTATATTATAATATTTTATAATATTTATAGATTATAGATAAATTATAGATATTAGAATATCTAATTCTATATTTATATGTAATTTTATTTTATAAATAGATAATTTTATAAATAGATAATTTTTTAGATATAAAAGATATAAAAATAGAAAGATATAAAAATGTAAATCATTTTATAGATATTAGATATATAATCTATCTTTTTATAGATATATAATCTATCTAGATTATAGATATAAGAAAATAGAATACGAAAATATAATAAAAAAATGTTTTATTCATAGAATAAAATACGGGGTTAAGTTGAATTCTTGATGAGACATCTTCAGAAAAATATCTACACATCCATAAAAAAAAGAAAAAAGTCTAGATTATTATGTACCGACTAAAACAATGACTATTCATGGTTCCATAATTGAATCAATTACATACTGGCTCCAAACTAGAGGAATGTTATGGTAAAACTTCGTTTGAAACGATGTGGTAGAAAGCAACGTGCGACTTGAAGGACATGATCAGTTGTGGATTTTTACACCCACCATTTTTTATTTTTTATATTAAAATTATATAGTTAGATAGGAATGAAGATGCTCTTGGCTCGACATCGTTTGTTCTGCTCCACTAGAACCCCTCTTTTCTTTTTTTTTGTTGGGTTGTAATGTAAATAGTACATGATGGAGCTCGAGAAGAAAGTATTGATTCATTTCTCAGGGGCAAGGATCTAGGGTTAGTGCCAATCAATAAGTTGGAAATACTTTGTAAGTATATCTTCGATGTAGAAATCGAAAGGATACAATTCAAGCAAGTTTCAAATCCAAAAATAAAATTTGTTGGAACTTGTAGAACACTTTCGATCAAAAGTGTATCGTGCGGGAATCAACCGTTCATATGATTCTTTGATAAAAATAAATCACAAAAAAAAGGTATGTTGCTGCCATTTTGAAAGGATTAAGGATCATCGAAGTAATGTCTAAACCCAATGATTTAAAATAGAAATAAAGGATCCCGGAACAAGGAAACGCCGTTTTCAATTGTCTCAAAAACTAGGATTAGGATCAGAATGACGAATACAATAGATTTTAAACGAGACAAAAAAAAGGGGGTTAGAGACCGCTCAATAAATGAAATGCTTAAAGGTTGTCCTTTGAGCTATTTGATAGTTATCCAACTTGAGTTATGAGTACGAATGATTTTTTGATTTTTTGGGAAAGAAGAACAAAAAAAAGGACTTAAATCATAGTCATAGTCTAATGAATTTGATGATTTTATAGATCTATTTGCCATTGGAACTCTATACATCGACATAACTTTGAATCATTTTGCTCGAGCCGTACGAGGAGAAAACTTCTTATACGTTTCTAGGGGGGGGGTATTGTTCACCTACATCTATCCCAATGAGCCGTCTATCGAATCGTTGCAATTAATGCTCGATCCCGAAGAGAAGGAAGAGATCTTCGGAAAGTGGGTTTTTATGATCCGATAAAGAATCAAACTTATTCAAATGTTCCTGCTATTCTATATTTCCTTGAAAAAGGAGCTCAACCTACAGGAACTGTTCATGATATTTCAAAGAAAGCGGAGGTTTTTACGGAACTTCGTCTTAATCAAACGAAATTCAAATTCAATCAATGAAATACAAAAAATGAGGGGGGGATGACTCGTATATAGTTTTGTATAACTTTCTCTACTACTGCCCCTTTCTCTTGTTCTATTCATACCTATTTTTTATTGCTCCTGCAGAATCCCATGTTCTATAACAACGACAAAAATCTATCTTATTGATATAAGATGGATAGAAAAAAGATCAAGTGAATAGATGAAGGAATTATATCTAGAAATAGAAAATTCTGACATTACCTTCAATCAGGCGGTTTTTCTTAGAACTCTACTAACAAACACGGGATGAAGTTTGCTTATTATACATTCTCG